TTATTCAGAGGTAAAGGATTAAATTCCCTTAAGAAATAAAGTTTTTGGTCGGAATATGAATTAAACCGAACGACCCCTTAACTATTAAGGAGGTTCATAGAACGAATCACACTTTTACCACTAAACTATACCCGCTACAATGATATTATTGTATACAAATGGGCCTTTTGTCAAGCTAGGATCATAAAAAATCATGAAAATAAGAGTGATAACGTTTTGCACAAGGGTTTTCAATTTGATGGGATTTGGAGAAGAGGGCTTATTTACAAGGCCTATCCTTTCGTGTGCGGTAAGAGTGTTGCTAGATACGACTTACCAAAAGCGCTCAAAGCATAACAAAAAAAATGCAGTGTCTAAAGTTTCATTTTCGTTATTCGAGAAAAGCAGTCAAGTAACTAAAAAAGGAAGAAAAATGAATAGGACAGGGTACTTTTGATAGACTAAGTTCGATAAAGTTATCGAGTAAGGATGGAAATAGTCCTTTTTCTTTTGGGTCTTGCTTGAAATATAGTCAAAAAATCTAGTAAGTCTTTTTTGTTGTCAAATAAGAGAAATTTCGCTAGAATTTGATGGAATCAAAAAAGGCCCGGTTGGGTAGTGACCGGGCCAGGCCGTGGAAAGAAAAGGGCCTTTCGAAGAAAATCAAAGCCAGGAAGTTCTCGTTCTTTATCTTTCGTTTTCTTTATATTAGATCTTTTGAGTTTTGACTTTATCGAAACGGAATAGCTAAGAAAAGTTTTACATATCTTGAGAATCAAAATAAAGAAGGAGAAAGAAAGACGGTTTTGAATCCTTTTTTCATGTGGAATGTAACATATTAATAATTATAATTATCTTTTTCAATAGGGAGAGATGGCTGAGTGGACGAAAGCGGCGGATTGCTAATCCGTTGTACGAGTTATTCGTACCGAGGGTTCGAATCCCTCTCTTTCCGTTTTCGTCGATGACTTGATATTTTCTTTTCTTTCAAATTTCACAAACCCCTTATTTCCTAGTTAAATGTGTGGAATAGATAAAAAATCTTAAGAAAATGAAAAAATCAAGATAGAAAAACGAAAAAACCTTTATTCTTCACGCCCAGGATTACGTCCTGGGTCATTAGATAGGAATCCAAAGATGAAGAGAGAAACAAAGAATATTACTACTGTGTAAACGAAAAGTTTGAGCGTAAGCATTACACAATCTCCAAGAGCCTTTTTGGAAAAAACGAGAAAAGAGAATAGATCGTCCATTTTTCTACCCCATATTCTATATTTGACACCAAGAAATGAAGTGCTTTCTCGAACTCGAAAATAAGTCTATCAGGTCAAATAAGAGTCTTTGATTCCCCAAGATGACTTCATGCCCATAATGAGATATGGGCGTGGGACCCTAATTCTGTATAAAATCACATAGAACTTAAGGCCTTGCACTGGAAAAAGGGTCAGAATGGGGAAATGTGGCGAGCCGGATTTGATTTCTCGCGGCGATCAAAGAATTTCAACGTTTGCCTCAAAGATTGATGCGGGAAAGACTTATTTGATCTTATCAATCGTTAGAAATTTTTCTCGAAGAAATCATGCATTTTCTAGGATAGTCTAGGATAGTATTAAGTATCTTATCGAAAACTTACAGCAGCTTGCCAAACAAAGGCTAAAAGAAAAAAGAAGAGGGGTATGACTGGCATAATATCTACGATTGGATTTAAAAAAGCATAGGCCTCGGGCAATTTGGCAAAGAAAAGACTAGTTGGATAAAGGGCAGAATTAAAACAGATACAGATCAAACTTAAGAGATTAAGCATAGCAGACATTTTGTTCTTGACGATAATTGCAATTTGATTGAGTTCTTGAGATAAGGAAAACGGAAGAAAGTAAGGTAGACAAAAAAATCCTTCTTTTTCTTTGAACCGGCCCAATCAAAAATCCTCCAATTCTCAAAGGCGAATAGAAGAAATCATATTTTCATCTACTATTTTAATTACATTCTATCTAATGATCAATAAATTCAGTCGAATTCTATATCTACACGGGTCAAATTCCTAGCACAAACCTAGAATCTATATAATTCCATTATCCCTTCTCTATTATCTCTTCTCTATAATCTCTTAGCGTAAAATTGTCGCTAGAGATTTGAGCGGGCCTTTACAAAGATTTATTGTAATAATATAATATGAATTATCTAAAAAAAATCAACGTGACACGGGTAGTTGCCAAAAAATCTTTCTTGATGGTATAATATGAATCATCAAATGAATCAAAAAATCAACGTGACACGGGTAGTTGCCAAAAAATCTTTCTTGATGGTATAATATGAATCATCAAATGAATCAAAAAATCGACGTGACACGGGTAGTTGCCAAAAAATCTTTCTTGATGGTATAATATGAATCATCAAATGAATCAAAAAATCGACGTGACAATGGGGCGTAGCCGAGTGGTAAGGCGACGGGTTTTGGTCCCGGTAATCGAAGGTTCGATCCCTTTCGTCCCACAGGCCTATATTAAAAATGAAAAATCTATATTAAAAATGAAAAATCAAAGGCCTTTTCGACGTCGATAAGTAAGTTTAGTTTTAATTTTCATGGGACAAATCGTCCCATCATTGAGATAATGGATATTTTCTATTCATTATTTTTTTTTTTTAAGTCTATTTTAGGAACTATGGCTTTAAATTATGATGACAAAGAAGAGGTGGGACCTAAGTGCCGTTGTTACTACTGTAGTACCGATGTTTCGATAAATCGGACTAAAGATTGCTCGAATAGTCCGAACTATAATAATAGTTCAGACTATAACTCGAGAAAAAAGGGCGGGATAAATGGGAAGAGGTTTCCCGAGTTGGAAAAGGAAAGTCTTTTTCCACAAACAGAGGAGACTGGGCGAAAATTTCTTTCTGCTCGGAAAAAGCACGAACCGGCGCTCACGTGCCCCCACGGCAAAAAATACCATGGGTACAAGCACTCGTACAATAAGGGTCATTGCGACACCTATTCTAACGAGACTGGTAAGATTCTTTTGGAAGCCTTCCAATCGGGAAGTGGGGCAGGCGAAAGGTGGATCAATCAAAAGATCCAGCGCCTCTCAAAAAATCGTAAGGCGCTGGAGGCCTTCCAAGCGAACATAAAATCCCTCCTCCAGGAGGCCGCACAAAAACCAAAAACCGAGCTCAATGCTTGGAACCTTGGATTTTGGCACGGAGCATTACTGCGTTTGCCCCGACTAAGTCCCGAGGATTGATAAAATTATTCTCTAAACGAATCAATCCTATGGTTCATAGAACCAATCTTCCAGTCGAAGATTTATTCGGAAAAACAGACATTATTATGTCTATGTACCGACTGAACCAATGACTAGTCATGATTCCATAATTGAATCAGTTCCATAAGGGTTCCAAATTAGAGGAATGTTATGGTTAAACTTCGTTTAAAACGCTGTGGTAGAAAGCAACGTGCGACTTATCGAATCGTTGCAATTGATGTTCGCTCCCGAAGAGAAGGAAGAGATCTTCGGAAAGTGGGTTTTTATGATCCGATAAAGAATCAAACGTATTTAAACGTTCCTGCTATTCTATATTTTCTTGAAAGGGGTGCTCAGCCTACAGAAACTGTTCGGGACATTTTAAAGAAGTCGGAGGTTTTTAACGAACTTTGCCCCAATCAAATAAAATTGAATTAATTTAAGGAAATAAGGGGGGTATATGCTACCCCTTTCTAGAACTTTTCTCTATTTTGTTTATTTATTGATTGACTAAATTCGAGATTTTTTTGACTTCTTATTTTTTCTTCCCCTAGCTAAACTTTTTTGTATCTATGTAGTGCCAATCTAACTCAAGTCCTTATTTTTTGGAATATTTTTCAACCGAATTTCTTATCTTTTTTCATTATATCCTTTTCTTAACCTTTATATTGACAACAATGCATTGACGAAATATAATGCAGCGTGATAAAGGGATCTCTTTTTTTATAACGGGATCTCTTTATTTCCGTCCCATTGGTTTGGTTTTTGCCTTACTTTAGTCAAAATAAGGGGTTCGTTGGATGCGCTTTGATAGACGCATTTTTGCTTGAAAACGTGAATAACAATGACATAAGGAAGGATCTATCATTATTTCTGGTTTTTCTGTTATCGGAAAATTTCTTGTATTTTCATATGAGTTATTACGTTTTCTGTTCTTAATCGATTCGAAAAGGGGTTTTTATGCTTTGATTCGCTCGTCGAATCATTTTTTTCATTCTGATTATATCTACATACTTTATTTCTTCTATTCGGGTTGCTAACTCAACGGTAGAGTACTCGGCTTTTAAGTGCGACTCGGATCTTTTACACATTTAGATGAAGCGATGAATTCATCCATACCATCGGTAAAGTTTGGAAGACCACGACTGATCCTAAAAGGGAATGAATGGAAAAAATAGCATGTCGTAGCAACCAAGAGTTCTGAGAATCTTTTCTTCTTTCCCGATCGGGACAAAACTTTGTTTAACTTATTGGAAGGGAGTCAAATGGATTCAATTTCAAGTTGGGTCGAATGAATAAATGGATAGAGCCCTCTGGCTTCAATTAATTTAATGAAATTATAAGGAACGAAAAAGCAACGAGCTCCCATTCTTAATTTGAATGATTACCCGATCTAATTAGATGTTAAAAATATATTAGTGCCTGAATACGGGTAAGGGCTTATCCGAGAAGCGGATTCTTTATTTTTTCATGAATCCTAAATATTAGCAGTCTCCATTCCAGAATGGAGCTGTGTGCGTATAAGAAAGAGTAGATTGATAACAAAATTTCCAAAATCAAAAGAGCGATTGGGTTGAAAAAATAAAGGATTTCTAAACATCTTGTTATCCTAGAACGAATATAAACGACTTCAAGAAAATGGAAAAAGAGAGGATCGAGAATCCGTTGATAAGTTTACCTGTATCCGAGGTATCGCTTCCTTAATCTTACTCGAAAAATACCTTGTTTTGACTGTATCGCACTCTGTATCATTTGATAACTCCCAAAATCCTCTACCTTTGGTTCAAATAGCATTCAAAATGGAGGACTTTCAAAGCTCTTTAGAGCTCGATAGATTTCAACAACACGACTTCTTATATCCACTTATCTTTCAAGAGTATATTTATGCACTTGCTCATGATCATGGTTTACCAAGATGCATTTTGTTGAAAAATGCAGGTTATGACAATAAATTCAGCTTACTCATTGTGAAACGTTTAATTACTCGAATGTATGACCCAAATTTTTGGATTCTTTCTCTGAATGATTCTAAACAAAATCCACTTTTGGGGCGCAATAAGAATTTTGATTTTCAAATGATATCCGAGGGATTTTCGGTCATTATGGAAATTCCATTTTCACTCCGATTCCTATCTTCCCTAGAAAAGCGCCAAAAGAAAGGGAAAGAGGTAGTCAAATCCGCTAATTTACGATCAATTCATTCCATTTTTTCTTTTTTAGAGGACAAAATTTCACATTTAAATTATGTGTTCGATATCCTAATACCTTACCCAATCCATTTCGAAATCGTGGTGCAAGCTCTTCGCTACTGGCTAAAAGATGCTTCGTCTTTGCATTTATTAAGAGTCTTTCTCCACGAGTTTCATAATTGGAATAGTCTTCTTACTTCACAGAAAGTCAGTCCTTCTTTTTCAGAAAGAAATCAAAGATTCTTCTTCTTCCTATATAATTTTCGTGTATATGACTACGAATCCGTCTTTGTCTTTCTTCGTAACCAATCTTTTCATTTACGATCAACATCTTTTAGAGCGCTTCTTGAACGAATCTATTTCTATGGAAAAATAGAGCATCTTATAGAAACCTTGGACGGGGCTTTTGAAGCCAATCTATGGGTGTTCAAGGACTCTTTCATGCATTATGTTAGGTATCAAGGAAAAGCAATTCTCGCTTCAAAAGGTACGTCTCTTTTGATGCATAAATGGAAATATTACTTTGTCAATTTCTGGCAATCTTATTTTGACCTTTGGTCTCAACCACGAAGAATCCATATAAACCGATTAGCAAACCATTCCCTTGACTTTCTCGGTTATTTTTCAAGTGTGCGGCGAAAGACTTCAACGATACGTAATCAAATGTTAGAAACTTCATTTGTAATTGATCATGCTATTAAGAAGTTTGATACTATTCTTCCAATGATTCCCCTGATTTCATCCTTGGCTAAAGCCAAATTTTGTAATATATTAGGGCATCCTATTAGTAAGGCCATTTGGATCGATTTATCAGATTCTGAGATTATTGACCGATTCGGGCGTATATCCAGAAATCTTTCTCATTATTATAGCGGGTCTTCCAAAAAAAAAACTTTGTCGCGAATAAAGTATATACTTCAACTTTCTTGTGCTAGAACTTTAGCTCGTAAACACAAAAGTACTGTACGGGCTTTTTTGAAAAGATTCGGATCGGAATTATTCGAAGAATTCTTTACGGCGGAAGAACAAGTTCTTTCCTTGACCTTTCCAAGAGCTTCTTTTATTTCGCGGAGGTTCCATCAAAAACGGGTTTGGTATTTGGATATTATTTGTATCAATGATTTGGCCAATCATGACTGATTCGTTATGAAAGGGCGTAAATGGAAATTTTCATTCGAATTGAATCTAATAAATAGCAATAATGAAGAACTAACAAAATTTTTCCTTATTTCTATTCTGAAATTTACTTGGTAAGAAGGGTCTAAGTATTTTACTTTTTGTCTAATGGCGGAACTGAATTTTAGATGTATACAGAGGGAAAGCCGTGTGCAATGAAAAATGCAAGCACGGCTTGGGGAGAGGTTGTTACTTATTTCACCGGTAACATTATCGACTCCATCCGACTAGTTCCGGGTTCGAATCCCGGGCAACCCATTGTTCTGTCCTGTGAGGTTGTTACTTATTTAACCAGTAAAGTAGAATAAAGTAGAATTATGGGTAGGAATTTCGATTTATTGAATACGGAAAGAGAAGACTACCTTTGCTAGGTTTAGGTAAAGGTATACGAAGAAATTCCTATTTTGTATTGTTGACAATCTTTCCAATGAAACGTACCAAAGAGAGTCGTTTTTCAAACTTTAGCTTGGGCAGAAATATGGCTGGTCATTCCTCTACCCATATGAAGGATTATTAGATTCGATTGGGGTTAGGTTCGATTGGCGTTTTTAAACGGACTCGTGTTAGAATTGTAACTTCCAAAATTCACTCGGATTTTGGAATGGATAGGGTTCTAGGGCTATACGGACTCGAACCGTAGACTTTCTCGGTAAAACAGACCAAACTGATTCTAATCAAAGTGATCTGAGCTGTTTTAAAGACCCAACATGCATTTTTGTGCATTGGGCTCTTTCATTAACGGATATAAAGATCCGCCAGTCTGCCATATTTTTTGACCGCAAAAAGAGATGGCTCCATGTGCTCTGAGTCATTATTTGGATTCAGATTCAGGAACACTACCAGAGTGTTTCAAGGGGGTTTTATCTTGACGTAGGTCTGCCTATGGCCTAGATTAACCTAAGTTAAATCAAGTCTCT